CGCAGAATTGAAAGAATGGTTCGGAACAAATAAATGAAATGGAAGAACTAGATCCTTATGGATTGGATTGATTATGGATTGGTAAAAATTTCGTCGATAGGAACTAAAAACGCGAGATCAAAGCAAAGCAGTTCTGCTCATTCAAAAATCTCATTACTTGAATCTGTAGTTCATAGTTATTTCGACTGGATGGATCTTAGTAATAGAATAAAATAAAGAATAATAAGTCATAATTCATTGATTGCTTGTATCATTAACCATTTCTTTATTTTTATGCGAGGAGCTTACCATGAATCCACTGATTTCTGCTGCTTCCGTTATTGCTGCCGGATTGGCTGTAGGGCTGGCTTCCATTGGACCTGGAGTTGGTCAAGGTACTGCTGCGGGCCAAGCCGTAGAAGGTATCGCGAGACAACCAGAGGCAGAGGGTAAAATACGAGGTACTTTATTGCTTAGTCTGGCTTTTATGGAAGCTTTAACAATTTATGGATTGGTCGTGGCATTAGCGCTTTTATTTGCAAATCCCTTTGTTTAATCCTAGAAAAGTCCTTGTTTTTTCTTTCTTTTTTTATTCCCTTGGATTTGCCGCTTGATTTTTCTAATTATATCAAGATTTCACTCCTACAATAACTTTCACTTATTCGTTGAGATAATACCCCGCGGGAAGGACTAATTTGAGGATCGGGAATTAGCGGATTCACTCGCTTTTTTCCTTCCCGTTCTCAGTCTAATGGAAACCCCTTTTTTAGGAAGCGTTGCAACAAATGAGGTATTCTCAATTGGTATGAGACCCGGACCTAATTCTAATAAATAATTATTTAGAATATTGAGAAATAGAAATAAGGAAATCAAATAAAATAAAAAGGACTAAGTAATAGTAATAAAAAAAGAACTATGTTCAATTTAGTCCTATCTATAAAAGGAGATCGTATGAAAAATGTAACCGATTCTTTCGTTTCCTTGGGTCACTGGCCATCCGCCGGGAGTTTCGGGTTTAATACCGATATTTTAGCAACAAATCCAATAAATCTAAGTGTAGTCCTTGGTGTATTAATTTTTTTTGGAAAGGGAGTGTGTGCGAGTTGTTTATTTCAAGAATAAGCTGGATCTAACCAGCTGCGCTTTATTCTTTATAACTAGGAAAGAGAATAACTAGGAAAGGGAGGTGCACGATCTCGCGAATTACTTCTGAATTTATTCAGAAATCATATGTACGAACCATAGCATTTCGCAATTCATTGGTAAATAACCTTTGATTCTCTATCAACCAATAATATGGGACCCTAAACATGGTTAAAGCTAAATTGTTTGAAGTCCGGGCGCAACATTGGTGCTCTTTCTACCACTATGTTAGTATAGAGATGGTTTTAAAATGAATAGTTGCGTTTTATCCGATATAGAACACTCATATCGATAAAATTATTTGAACCTTTTACTGGAAAAATGGGAATCCTTTCCTTTTTTTATCCAATGCGGAATCGACGACCTGTGTATAAAGTAAAAAAGTAAGCGGAATTTTTTTGATTTGAAGAAAAAGAAATAAAAAAAACAACCTTGCCGATAATTACAGATTTTTTGTCTGGTCGGAAGAGTCCTCCGAATATTCTGGTCTTGGATCAACGATTTAATATTTTTGAATCCGAGCAGAGAAGAGAGGATAAGCTCATTACATAAAAAAAAGAGATATGGGAATGCCCCATAAGTAAGTGAGCGTGAGAGCCAAATGAATCGAAAGATTCATGTTTGGTTCGGGAAGAGATCATGGAATTTTAAAAATGAATGGGAAGAAAATCTACTTTCATTAAGTGATTTATTAGATAATCGAAAACAGAGAATCCTGAGTACTATTCGAAATTCAGAAGAGTTGCGCGAAGGGGCCATTGAAAAGCTGGAAAAAGCCAAGACCCGCTTACGTAAAGTGAAAATGGAAGCGGATGAGTTTCGAGTGAATGGATATTCCGAGATAGAACGAGAAAAATTGAATTTAATTAATTCAACTTATCAGAATTTGGAACGATTAGAAAATTACAAAAATGAAACTATTCAGTTTGAACAACAAAGAGCGATTAATCAAGTCAGACAACGCGTTTTTCAACAAGCCTTACAAGGGGCTCTAGGAACTCTGAATAGTTGTTTGAACAACGAGTTACATTTACGCACCATCAGTGCTAATATTGGTATGTTTGGGGCAATGAAAGAAATAACTGACTAGTCCTTCTACTGTAGGCATTATTTATCGATTTTTCCTTTGCTTCGGAAAAAGAATTAAGCAAGACTCATGGCAACCCTTCGAGCCGACGAAATTAGTAATATTATCCGTGAACGTATTGAGCAATATAATAGAGAAGTCAAGATTGTGAATACTGGCACCGTACTTCAAGTAGGCGATGGCATTGCTCGTATTCATGGTCTTGATGAAGTAATGGCAGGTGAATTAGTAGAATTTGAAGAGGGTACAATGGGCATTGCTCTTAATTTGGAATCCAACAATGTTGGTGTT